GCGGAAGAGTGATCCCCAGAGTAGGATGCAGGGGTACACCAAAACTTCACTTCTCGTAGAGCTGGGAACTTCATTGTAGGATTAGGAGAAATTCCTATCTTCTTTATTACCAAAACGACCGCTTCGTAATAGGGTCGAATGCTGGCAAAGCAAAGAGGCTTATTTGGAGTACATTTTTCAACTAAAAGAAAAGTTTTTTTCAATCCGGCGACCATTTGATGAAAGGGGATCAACCCCAAAAGAAAGAGATCGGCATCCAACCTTCTTTTAATAGAATAGCTTAGTTCCAAGGGACAAGCCCTTGCTTAGTTTCTTGCTGAAGGAAGACTTTTTCCTTTCTTTGAATTGAAGTAGAAGTCTTCATAGTAGGTATAGATAAGATCTATTGCAGGGTAAGCATTCTGTATCAATAGAACCAGGGAAATGGTAGAGAGAAATTCTATATGATCGAAAGTAGGGAAAGGTTTTAGGAATAACGCAGTTATGCACATTAAACCAGGATGAGGTTCAGAAATTTTTTGTTGGATCCTTTATAACATAGAATGCATTTTTATTACTAATTCATTAGATTTACCTTTCTGCATTTTAATTTCCTATTTTTATGGGTGGATGAAGATGGTATGCCATACCAGCTAACGATTCTCTAGGTAGGTAAACCTTAGAGAAAAGAGAATTCTGGCTCTCGTCCTCCGGCCTTACCCTGGAACTAAATAGTTCAATATTAATTTCTTATCTACTACTATACGTATACGAAAAACCGGAAAGGATTTCATTAAAAATATAAATTTTATACGACCATGAAAGTGTCCGGGCATTGAAATCTTGATTTCGTAGTTAGACCGTTGATGCGCTGCCGTAGTTGGTGAATTTCGGAGTCTGGCGGGTCTAGAATTTGTACTGGAAAAAAGTGATGCGACGCAAACAGACGAGGCAGCCTTCTTCGATTCGATAGGGCTTGGGCTCTTGAGAGGCGACGATCGGGCTGAAGACCCTCGTTACCTCTCTGGAAATAACTGCATTGGCAGTGATTGTTAATCGTCCACGGAAACCCACGACGAGTGGATGAAGAAAGCGAAGGGGATATATGGGGGTAAGGGAAGGCGTAGGGCTCACACAAGTAAGTAAAGGGCTCCGTAGGGCCTTTTTGAAGTTTGGCCTACACAAGGCCAGGGGAGAAAGAAAAGGAAAGAGGAAATGATCATAATTTATAAAAATTTTATATTATTTATATAATATAAGGAAAGGCTTGGAAGCAAGCTAGCAGCGCCTATCGGCGAGAACTAGGCTTGGCTTGGTTAGTAGTGCTCGCCCATTCTGTCTCGCCCGCCTGCCGACCCGACCCGCTCTTCAGAGCCTAGACGCGCCGCAGCCATTACTTTGACTCCTTTTATGCAATTATGAATTCCACGGAACTTTCTCAATGCCAACGCAATTTATCCTTTTGGAGCTGACGTAACAAACTACGCGAGCCTCCTAACGAAGCCAACATAAATCCTATCCGAATAATAAAAAAAAAAGGTAGTGCTATTATGGTGGTATACCAGCCGCCTTTTCTGAAACTTCCAGTTCCAATCAAAGCATATAGATCCGTAAATAGATTTATATATATAGTCACTTCAGTCGTGTTTGTCCTTTCTCGAAAGTATCTTTTTTCTGGGAACATGGTCAACCAGAAATTATTATGTTCGCGATTCTTCATCCACCGATGCAGAAAATGCTCCTGTTTTCCATTCTCATATGAGGCCGGAAAGTTTATTAGCAACAGGTCGGCACGAAGTGATTCATCATGCTCAAACATAAGCCGATCGTTCGTTAGGGACGGTTTATAGATCATCAAATTCCCACAAATGGAATGAAAAGTGGGTCCATGTAAATGATCGAGACCTCGCAAACAACAACGCTCCTTCCCCATATGGAGTTCGGAACCCAAAGGCAATCGTTGAGTGAACTGTATCTTCTTTGTGTTAGTTGACCTAAGCCGCACCATTCATTACTGCTGGGATTGGGCTCTGCCTCCGAACCGTACGTGAGACGACTTTCTGCCTCATACAGCTCGGGCCGAAGACCGGGAGAAGTTTAGGAAAGATTGGGAGACCCAGAAGCTGCCGGTCGGGGCGGGGATAAGCTTGCTTCTGAAGAAGCTTATCCCCCCCAAAAAACCAATCCTATAGCGCTAGCGCTTCGCATTCTTTCTATTCCATCTCATTTCATTCCGGGGTAGGCGGCTAATACTAATCTAATAAGTGAAGTAGTCGTCGTCTGACCAATTGGCTTGGACACCAGACCGCTCGTGCCCGCCCATTCTGTCTCGCCCTAAATGGAATGGCTCTCTTAGTTAGGCTGCGCCCCGACCCGAGTCCCCACGTCCGCTCTTTCTCCGCCCGCAACCCAAGAAGTTGGCAAAGCCAATACAACATTAGTTAGGGCCGTCCCCTTCATTCTATGCTGACCCCGGCCCGGGGCTGGCTTTTTGGGAAGTCCGTTCCCACCGCGCTCACGG